TTTCTTATTGATAGGAATTCTCTTGTTAAGACCCTATGAATCGATTAAAAAAACCTCAGATTCATACCAGAACCACGATGATTCAATAAAACCTTCAATCTAAGTCCAAAAATTCCCTGAGTAAGAACTGTTGGATCATCACTTATTCAATGAATAGATATAATTCAAAAAATCCAAAGAAACGTTTGTCCTTTGATCAAAATAAAGATAAGCGGCAGTTTGAAAGAATCAAAATCTTTCTCGATTTTTTAGAACTTCTAACTCTTAAAAAAAAAAATTTAAGTCCGGCTGCGAGGTCTAAATATTAAGTATGAATCATAGTTCTAATACTTTAGAATCCATTTTCTATATTCCGTGTTCCAGATACTAGAATAAATATCCGACGGGGTAAAACCATCTCTATCAAGATGACAGACCCATTCTCTGTACTATCAATAGGATCAATTAGAACAAGTCACACACTCATATTCCGGAAATACAGAAACAAAGAAATTTCACGGTCGAACTACCAAACCAAAATAGAATGGGCTAAAAATCTAAGACCTAAATGCTTCACTTTGTATTGAAAAGATAGTTAGTCGGTTCTTGTGAATCTAATTCATAGAAATTCCGTCCAGTAAAATGGAAGAATTATAAATCTCCAAAATAATAGATAGAAATATCGCAAATAGAGCCATTGCAACACCCATCAAAGGAGTAGTTCCCCACCCAGGAGCTACTTTACCATATTCCGAATTCAATGGTTTCAATAAATCCCCTACAATAGTTCGTCTTGGACCAGATCTAGAACTACCTTCAACGGTTTGTGTAGCCATAAATTTTTTATTCATTGAGATCTGTTGACTTTGTATACCATTCCGCTGTAAATAAATGATCTTATCCTAGACCCATTGTGGTCTTGAATTTATATAATAATGGAAACAGCAACCCTAGTTGCCATCTCTATATCTGGTTTACTTGTAAGTTTTACTGGGTACGCCTTATATACTGCTTTTGGGCAACCCTCTCAACAACTAAGAGATCCGTTCGAAGAACATGGGGACTAGTTGAAGTAATGAGCCTCCCCATATTGGGAGGCTCATTACTTCAATTGAGATAATGAAAAATCATTTCATCTTTTTAGTTGGAACTTTAGGTGGTTCTCTAAAGAAGATAGCGAAAAAAATGATTCCCAAAGTTGAGACTAAGAGGAATGTATAAACCAATGCTTCCATAGATTTGATCGTGGTTTACAATTATAGCTTTCATACCTGTTTATTGGGAATCGTCTCCCGGATAAAGAAAAAGAAAGAACAAGAGTAAAAGAAAAGGCAGCGATTCCAATCAAGATTTATCCGGTTCCCTTATGTAAAAGTAAAATTCAAATCACAAAAATAAAAAAAAAAATGTTGTATCAGACTACTTGTCTTCTTGTAGTTGGATCTCCAAGTTTTTGGAATGCTCCAAATTCTACTTGAGCATCCAAATCCGGGTCGATACCAGCAAAAACATCTCTGAACAAGGTTCTAGCACCATGCCAAATGTGTCCGAAAAAAAAGAGCAGAGCAAACGAAGCATGTCCAAAAGTAAACCAACCCCTTGGACTGCTACGAAAAACACCATCAGATTTCAAAGTAGCACGATCTAATTCAAAAATTTCACCCAATTGAGCACGTCTAGCATATTTTTTCACAGTAGCAGGATCGCTATAACTGACTCCATTGAGTTCGCCACCATAGAACTCAACAGTTACACCTACTTGTTCGACACTATACTTCGATTCCGCCCTTCTAAAAGGAACATCGGCTCTAACAATTCCGTCTCCGTCTACCAAAACAACCGGAAATGTTTCAAAAAAAGTAGGCATACGACGTACGAAAAGTTCACGCCCCTCCTTATCTCTAAAGATAGGGTGTCCTAACCACCCAACAGCTATTCCATCCCCATTGTCCATTGAGCCCGCTCTAAACAATCCCCCTTTTGCCGGATTATTGCCGATGTAATCATAAAAAGCTAATTTTTCAGGAATTTTAGACCAAGCTTCTGATAAACTTTGATTTTCGGCTAGCCCAGCACCCACTCGTCGATATATTTCTTGCTGGAAGTATCCCTGATCCCATTGATAACGAGTGGGACCAAATAATTCAATTGGGGTAGTTGCTGAACCATACCACATAGTTCCAGCAACAACAAAAGCTGCAAAAAAGACAGCAGCGATACTACTGGAAAGGACGGTTTCAATATTTCCCATACGTAATCCTTTGTACAGACGTTGGGGTGGACGGACACTAAGATGGAAAAGGCCCGCTAATATGCCCAATGTCCCTGCTGCAATATGATGAGAGGCTATTCCCCCTGGAACAAAGGGATCAAAACCTTCCACACCCCATGCGGGATTTACGGGTTGTACCCTTCCGGTTAGGCCATAAGGATCGGATACCCATATTCCAGGACCATACAATCCTGTTACATGAAATGCGCCAAAACCAAAACAAGCCACCCCTGAAAGAAATAAATGAATTCCAAAAATTTTTGGCAAATCCAAAGAAGGTTTTCCTGTACGTTCATCACAAAAGATTTCCAGATCCCAATAGACCCAATGCCAGATAGCCGCCAAAAAGCATAAGCCAGAAAACACAATATGTGCCCCGGCCACACCTTCGTAACTCCAAATTCCCGGATTCGTTATAGTCCCTCCGGTTATACTCCAACCGCCCCATGAATTGGTTATTCCTAAACGAGTCATGAAGGGTATAACGAACATACCTTGTCTCCACATTGGGTCAAGAACAGGGTCAGAGGGATCAAAAACTGCTAATTCATATAGAGCCATTGAACCGGCCCAACCGGCAACCAGAGCTGTATGCATTATATGGACAGAAAGCAAACGGCCGGGATCATTTAATACGACGGTATGAACACGATACCAAGGCAAACCCATGAAAATACCTCTTATATTAACAAAAAATGGACACTATGTAACTTTATTGCACTGGAAAAAACTATACTATACTATACTATACTATGGATTCTCCCCTTTCGGTGGATTATCTCGGGTAAAGGATTAATATTTGTTCTAGTTTTTTAGTAATAATGGAACAATTCTATTCGTAGGAACAAAAAGAAGCAGATCTATTCTATACCCGATAAGTAACAATACGCAATGGTGGAGGAGAGGGGGGGTTGACGCTATTTTATATGAGTGTTTATATGAGTGAATGCAGACATATTTGTTCATCATTCAAAGGAACTATTCGTAAGAATTTTCCTTTATTCATTTGGTCTTCCTTTTTTTATTTATGATTTTTTTTTATGAACTTATTCAATCTATAAACTATAAAAAAAAATATGATAAATACCAATCATTATTAAGCCAATAAACCCACTGTTACGCTTCCGCATCAAAGTGAGATATACTATTTAATTGAATTTTTTTTTTTCAATTAATGCCTATTGGTGTTCCAAAAGTACCCTTTCGAAGTCCTGGAGAAGAAGATGCATCTTGGGTTGACGTATAGTGCGACTTGTCAGATATATTGGGTCATATGGGATTTCCCCGTTCTCTCTCCCGATCGAGATATCCTCTCTTTCACCGCAAAAAAGATTGATTAAATCATCAAAAATTTGGAGCGTGAAGTGTAATGAAGTCAAATTAGATCTAGTTTTTTTTTGGGGGGGAGGTATCAAAATAAATATTATCAATTTCGAATAATTTATGGTTGGCTTAGTTTGGACCAATAAGATGAAGCATCCAGGCTCTGTTTAGAAAAAAACCCAATTGGTAATATATCTACGATTACGACTTCTATCATATATTTGGCGGAAAATATGCAAAAAAATGGAAGAAAATCAAAATAAAAAGGAAGTCGTAGCAAAAAAGACGTGGTATTGGAGTATTTGTCCTATATGTGCAAATCCAAATCGGTCAGATCTTTACTCGGAGTAGAACAGAAACCTAAAAGAATTGAAGAAGCCCATTCAGAAACAAGAAAATTACATCGCGATTTGGATTCGATCTCGATGAAAACAATACATCAATGAGAAGTTAGTTCAATAAGTTTAGTACATTCTTTTTTTTTTTATTTTTTATAGATAAACGGGTCAAAAGTGGTCTTTCTTTAAAAATGTAAGAAAAATTTGTTAGAAATTCGAATAAGTCCGCTATGAAACAAGAAACAAGAAAGAGGGTTGAAATCTACACATTGATTCTTTTTCGCAATTTTTGGTGAACCGTATGTACAAAAAGGTGCATATACGGCTCCTAAGGGATAAAATTGGATCCTGATCAACCGACTTTATCGAGAAAGACTACTTTTTTTAGGCCAAGATGTTGATAGTGAGATATCGAATCAACTTATTGGCCTTATGGTGTATCTCAGTATAGAGGATGATACCAAAGATCTGTATTTGTTTATAAATTCTCCGGGCGGATGGGTAATACCCGGAATAGCTATTTATGATACTATGCAATTTGTGCAACCAGATGTACAGACAGTATGCATGGGATTAGCCGCTTCAATGGGATCTTTTATTCTGGCCGGAGGAGAAATTACCAAACGTCTAGCATTCCCTCACGCTTGGCGCCAATGAGTCTTTTATTTGAGAAAAAGAAAAGAAGACTATGCCTTTGCCATATGAATATTAAGTAAGAATAGCATGGCACTTCGAATTCGATATGCGAATTATTTTTTCAAATCGATTATGTATCGAAAGAGTAGTATGAGAAAGGGGGCATTTCCGATTTTATCTGATCTATCGGAAGCCTATTTCAGCGTCACAAACTTTTTTGTTTTCACACCGGAAAGCTTTTAAATTTATTAACAATATTTATGTTATGAAAGAATAAAAGAATATGAAAAAAAAAAAAAACAAGATTTTTTTTTACTTATATATATATATATATATATATATTTGAAAAAAAAAAAAGAAACTTTGGGATTGCTGAATAACAGACGAAATAATAAAGCAACGGAACCATCATAGTATTTTTGAACTATTCCAAAAAAAAAGGAAGGGTGGTTATTGGATCATTTACCGATCTGGGTCTAATAGACCCTCCATATTTTCTATTTCTTCGATGGAAGGTAAAAATAAATTCCATAGTAGAGCCGTATGCAATACGAAAAGATGCCTGTACGGTTGTTCAATTCTATCTTTGTTTTTTATTATTCTTTATCTCTCTCGCCTTATCGTGTGAGAATAGAGGAACCCTTTATTAATTATGGTATATCATCAGGGTAATGATCCATCAACCCGCTAGTTCTTTTTATGAGGCACAAACGGGAGAATTTATCCTGGAAGCGGAAGAACTACTGAAACTGCGAGAAACTATCACAAGGGTTTATGTACAAAGAACGGGCAAAGCTTTATGGGTTGTATCCGAAGACATGGAAAGGGACGTTTTTATGTCAGCAGCAGAAGCCCAAGCTCATGGAATTGTTGATCTTGTAGCGGTTGAATAAAAAATTTGCAGGGATTCCGTGCAAATACATGATTTTGAGATTTTTACCAGATTGAATATAAAATACAATTTTTCTATTAATTTGAATTAATCTATTAATATTAATATAGAATAGAATATAAGTAATTCATAATCATCGGGTTAGGATTGATCTAAACCAGCTCATTATGTATACGACTCAACATGCCAACAATTAAACAACTTATTAGAAACACAAGACAGCCAATCAGAAATGTCACGAAATCCCCCGCTCTTCGGGGATGCCCTCAACGCCGAGGAACATGTACTAGGGTGTATGTGCGACTCGTTCAGATCATGGACTAAAACAAAAGAAAGGAAAAAAAAATTTCCAGTATCAGTGTGATCGGTTAGGATAGAAGGGAAGAACTCTATTCACTATCTTAAACTTCAAAAAATTCTATTAATAATATCTATCCTTCTATTGTGTATCAAATTTATGGTTTACATTGGTGTAAATCCAATCACCTCAATTTGCAATTTAAGATGAGAAAGACTTCCCCATTGGTAGCAAATGGTTATCCATTAAGCAAGGGAAATCCTATTTTTTTTGAATGAAAAGGGGAAAGATTATGCCCTTATTCTTGCAAGAACGGACTAACAGGGTCAGCTACCCAGCTAATCTTCATACTTAAATACCGTTACTGTATAGGTAGATTTCGTTGTGAAAGACCTATTACTGGATATATATTTCATAGGTAGAGCCAAAGAGTGTGAACTGTACAAGTTAACAATAGCATTGATTGATTAAGGGGCTCCGGTGTATAGGGAGGACCTCTCCGTTTAAGAAGTAACCATAGAAACGATGGAATCCACTATTTCTATTTAATTTACTTTACTATGTTTTTTTGATACCTAGTATCAATTTTCTTATTTCAAGGTGAACTGCTTAGAAAAAAAAATCGTGGTTGGGAAGGTTATAGTAGCAAAAGCCATTGGAATTTTTATTTTATACATTGGAAGAATCCGTTTTTGTTATTAATAGACTAGGAAGGAGAATAGAATAACTGAAAGAAAAGAAATCAAATAGTTATTCATCAAAATTTCATTTATTCAATGACCAGAATTAAACGAGGATATATAGCTCGGAACCGTAGAACAAAAATTCGTTTATTTACATCAACCTTTCGAGGAACTCATTCAAGACTTACTCGAACTATTTCTCAACAGAAAATAAAAGCTTTGGTTTCAGCTCATCGGGATAGAGATAGGAAAAAAAGAAATTTTCGTCGTTTGTGGATCAGTCGAATAAATGCAGTAATTCGTGAGAATAAGGGAAAAGTTTACTATAGTTATAGAAACTTAATATATAATCTGTACAAAAGGCAGTTGCTTCTTAATCGTAAAATACTTGCACAAATAGCTATATTAAATAGGAGTTGTCTTTATACGATTTCCAATGAGATCCTCTAAAATAATAAAATAAAAATTCCCCGGAGACTGAACTCCGGGAAGGTAGAGTAGAGATTTGTATGATAAAAAATAATCATATGATAAAGTCGTCGAAATGAGCAACCACGTTCAATAAAAAAAGATTTCTTCTTCTTCACCGATTCTATTTTTTCTTACAACACAACAATCCAATTTGAATTATCGTAGTTTTCGAACAAAACATCAATTCACATTTGATTGAAATTTAGATTGGAATTTGAATTCAATTGAGAAACCTATTTTTTTTTTTTTTAAGACCAGTAGTTCTAGTGGTCGACTCGCCTTTTTCAAATTGTTTTTCATTATTAAGAAAGGGTAACGAAGATAAAATACGAGCTTGTTTTATAGCAATCGTAATTAATCGTTGTTGTTTTAAGGTCAATCTATTCACCCGTCTAGATAATATTTTTCCTTGTTCACTAATAAATCGATTAATTAAACTCATGTTTTTATAATCAATTCGATCCCCCGATTGGATCGGGGGCAAACGCCTACGAAAAGATCGCTTGGATTTAAGAAAGAGTCGCTTAGATTTATCCATGGTTTGTTTATTCCTTATCCCGAAAATCCTATTTCTTACAAAATAGGATTTGTTTTTTTCTACTTTTTTTTTTCTATAATAGAAATATTCTAATATTATTCTAATATTAGAATTCTAATAAAATAATATATATATAATATATTATGTTAAATATATTCCATATATACGTATATATAACTTATATATCTATATAATTTATATATCTATATAATTTCTAACAAAAATTTCTAACAACTAACAATATGAAATAATATATCATTTTTCATGTTCCTTGGAGGGGTGACACACAAGCGATCAATTTTATCTATTTCTTTATCTCCGTGTGAATTGTATGTTTGCAACAACAGGGACAGAATTTTCTCAATTCCAATCGACTGGGCGTATTGTGTCGATTCTTTTGAGTAATATACCTGGAAATACCCGTTGATTCCTTATTAAAACTGTTTCGAACACAACTGGTACATTCCAAAATAACCGTTACTCGGATATCTTTACCCTTGGCCATGAACCTCCTTTGGGTTTTTGATTCACTTAATTCTTCTAGTTTCCGATTCGAAGCGAAGAAGAAGAAGAAAGGAACGAATTCCAAATTCAATTATGAAAGATTTCGTTCCAATCACAATAGTATAGTAATAATTAAGTAATACAACGATTTCTAACTATATTTAGAATCACAGTACAGTATTTCAGGTTTCATTTAAGTATCTTGTATGATATTGTTGCCCCGCTCTAGCCATTTCATTTAGGTTTCCGGTCTCACTCTATTATTATATTAATAGAAATGGACTTGATTATTAATTGAATTTTGAATTTATTATTAATTAAATTCAATTGAATCCTGGTCCGGATTCCGAGTTTCACTGAAGTTGAATCCACCTTTATTCTTTTTCTTTCTCTTTTCTAATTTATTCTAATTCTAAAAAAAGAAGGGGGATTAATCACAGATATTTGATTGTATCTCTAATCTTTTTCACCCCTTCCCGTGTCAATAACTAGAATGAAAAAAAGGGGAATATCAACGCATCCGGGAACAAACGGTTGATCTCTATCAATAGACCCGCTAAAGCCCCGAACCATAGAGTACTTACCACTGGTGCCACTGAAAGATATGTTTTTAGATCTCGCATTTTAAATCCTCCTTCTTTATTTTTTTATTGTAATTTCTAATACATAATCCCATATATGATCAGATGGTTATTTAGTTAATAACTACTTCTATTTGTACACAGAATTCCTAATTCAAATTGAAATGTACAACGAGTCATTAGATATTTTTTTTTTTACTTTTAACAAAAAAAAAGTCCATTTCTGCCCAAGTATTCCCTAATAATATTCATTTTTTTTTTTAGGTGGGTTTTCTATTTTATTTATTTTGATTTCATATATATATATCATATATATATATAAATGAAATAGAATATAGAAGTCTTTTTTTTTTTTTATATTTATAATTATTTTATATTTATAATTATATTAATTATTATTTATTAATAATTATTATTTTTTTTTATTTGAAATTTTGAATTCTATTTGAATTTAATTAATTTGAATTTAATTAATATTGTATGTTATACGATATGAAACTCAAAAATGGCAGGAAAATTTCTATATATCAACGGAGAAGATAAGGATGTGGAAAACAAGACAAAGATTCTTTACAATGACACTGTAAACCAATTGAAAGGGATGTAGCGCAGCTTGGTAGCGCGTTTGTTTTGGGTACAAAATGTCACGGGTTCAAATCCTGTCATCCCTATCCCTAACTATTACTTATCTTATGCGCAGTAGCAAGGGATCAATTGAGATCAATTCAAATTGGACATACATACTCAATATCAATATATATATATATTTTTTTTTTAAGAGTTCTATATCTATATATATATATATTATGTATAGTATATGCATGCAAGATATATTGGGGTCACATTAAATTTTTTATGAAAATACAGCGCTCTTAGTTCAGTTCGGTAGAACGCGGGTCTCCAAAACCCGATGTCGTAGGTTCAAATCCTATAGAGCGTGATTCCCGTCTTGTTAGATCGAGAATGACACTGAAATAATTGAATAGCAGTCTAAAATCTGAATTTGACCTCCTGTGAATTAGGATTAAAACAAATAGGAGGTCAATAAACACAAGAAATGTTAATTAATCAAAGGTCTAACTGATCACCACGTCGGTATTGTAAATATGCAGTTACGAATAATCCAGCCAACGTAATAGGAATTAGACCTAACACGATTCCAAATAGAAAAACTTCAATCATTTTAATTTGTTTGAAAGGAGAAAGGGGGAGGTACTATTTATCCTTAAATACTAATCTGTATTGCCCGCGAATCTCAATGACCAAGAATTGGAAATTGACACGATAAGGAACTACTATAGAATATATGAATATCCCAGAAAGATTTTTTTTTATGAATTGTTCGTTCAATTAATTTCATAATTTCAAATCAAATAAGTCGTATCTTGCTCAGACCGATAAATAGAGCTGAGGTTATAGTTAAAGCTGCTAGTAGAAAACCGAAATAACTAGTTATAGTAGGCATGAAGAGGCTAAATGAAATAT